TGCATGCATCTTCGTACAAGTGGAGGCCGGAAAGATCAAACCAATAGAACCGCTCACATCACAGTAGTCGTAGTTGCGTAAAGGCCGTCAGTCGGGGGGCGACCATAACATAAGGCAATGACTTTCACGGATCTCTCTCTATCTATAGATATAACGAACGGGCGGGTTCGAAAGGTAGGGTTTTTTACGGTCGGGTCCCCTACCACTAGTCCGGCTAGCCTTCTTCGGGCAGGAAGCAGGCCGGGCCCGACGGGCGGGCATCTCCCGCAACGCAAGCTGCATTGTTCGCCACCACCCGAGAAGCAAAAGATTCGAGAGTCAAGGCGGAAAAGACAAGCATAGTGGTCTAATGACAAGGGCCGACGACGGAAGCTCGGGACGGAGCCGTATGATGCGGAAGTCTCACGTACGGTTCCCTGAGAAGGGAGTGGCTACCCACTGGAGCTTCGACCAACCACCACCGGTCAATTCCGCTTTGGGGCCACCCCTGACTCTACCATCATTATAGGGGTATGGGGTTCGAGACAAAGAAAGATCAAGGCAGCATATCAGTTTTTCCTATATACTTTACTTGGATCCGTTTTTATGCTATTAGCTATTCTGTTGATTCTTCTCCAAACAGGAACCACCGATTTACAAATTTTATTAACCACAGAATTTAGTGAGCGGCGCCAAATCCTTCTATGGATTGCCTTTTTCGCCTCTTTTGCCGTCAAAGTGCCTATGGTACCAGTTCATATTTGGTTACCCGAAGCCCATGTAGAGGCACCTACGGCTGGATCCGTCATCTTGGCAGGAATTCTTTTAAAATTGGGAACCTACGGGTTTTTAAGATTTTCAATACCCATGTTTCCCGAAGCGACACTTTGTTTCACTCCTTTCATTTATACTCTAAGTGCGATTGCTATAATATATACTTCCTTGACCACTTTAAGACAGATCGATCTTAAGAAGATCATTGCCTACTCCTCAGTAGCCCATATGAATTTGGTGACTATTGGTATGTTTAGTCGGGCGGCGGCCGTTAGGTCACCTATTTTGAGTTATGGACACACAAGCAAGGCCAAAACATGTGTGCCGGGCGTGCGACCCATCAACCTACTAGCAATAGGGGAGAAAACTTAGCATGTCGCAACAAAAGCGTCGATTCGAGGCGTCAGCAAAACACCGCCGTCTGTTCCTAAAACAAAACCCCTTAGCGCCCCGGGACGGGAGTGGGGCCCCACGCAGACAGCAGCAGCACCGGCTCTACGAAGTCCGAATCGAATCTTTCGGTTGGCTTTCCGAATAGTTGGGCGCGGCGAAGCGAGCGCTTCTAGCTGTTTCGCTTGCTTCTTTCTTATTGTGGCGGCGCGTGGCTGAAATGAACGAAAAGCGAGATGAACCTTTCAAATCGATTGATAGATGGCCTGATCTGTTCTGATAGATCGAAAGGGAATCTATCAATAATAAGGGTTGACCTCTTTCTATCTATTGATGATACAAGATATCTATCTATTCTGGATCCATCATAAAGAAATCGATATGTATCTGATGGAGTCTACATCGTATGTAGAGCGCCCAAGCGCTTTTTTGGCCTGCTCAGTTCTATTATCCATCGGTCCAATGCACTGGCTCATCTCATGGAGGGAAAAAGCAAATGTAGTTAGTTGTCTTGTTGTTGTTCGCCGCCTCGACACATTCCCCGGCATCGTCCCACACAGAAAGAAAGAGCGTGGAGCCCCGGCCCGACCTGTAAGTCCGCTAACGTAAAGCGAGGAGTTGAGCCTGAACTGGCGAACCGAAGTCACTTTCGTAACCATACTTCCTACAGCTAACACGTGTCCAGTCCAGCGGGAACGCGCAGCGCAAACGAACGTAAGCTGCTATACCGAATCCCCCGCAGGCCATCGGGGACCTAGTGGTAAGGCCATGATCCGCAGGGGAAGGGATCACTCATTCTTCTATTGGGGACAGGTGCACGAACGACAACTCCAAACGTCAGACATCCGCCGCCTATACCTACCGTTTAGGTGGCACCAGCGAGATCCAGCTAAGGTAAGGAACTTCGTGTCGCGGCTGCTCCACTCCGCTGCGGTCTTTTGAACTGAACTTCGTTGCCTTCCCGCGCGCGAAACGAATGGGCGCTGTGTCGTGGGTCAGTTTTGGGGCGGGGGGCAGAGAGAGACCAGAAGAATGATTCATTTGGATCGACGAGCCATTTCGCGAATCAATAGAATGTCTCTCTATCCATATCTATTCTATCTTTATATGACGAAAAAAGAAGTATTTTTTTTATGGCATGTGAGATGATCGCGCCTAGTAGCCACATATCAGCTGCGCTTAATATGCGGGATTTCCGTTGGATCAGATCTTTCGCTTTGACGAATTTGGACCTAGCGAAAAGGACTCTAAGCCTTCGCGCAAACAAGCAAAGTAGAAGCAAGACGAGGAAGCGGAGCTGTCGTAGAAGCAGTAGCTTCCCCCGACAATATACAATACAATACAACAGTAGCGACCATGAATAAAAAAGCCCCTAGTTTATAACGAGTTCGCAGCTTTTCCCGGGCCGGAGAAGGGCAACTACTTATTTTATTGATTGATCGCCTTTCTTTGATATGTGTTCAATTTAGTACAGTACAAACTACAACTAGATCAAAGCGGAAGGGCCACTCACTATAGAAGCTATAACTAGCCTAGCCCTAGCCAATAGTATAGAGTTTAGTAGTCGGCCAAACCCCCATGCTCACGACATGTTCTTGATATTGATTGAGTTGGAGGGAGTCAGAGACTACCACGGAATCCTTCCATAGTCACCCCGGTGACCTTCGTCACCAAAGCGTCACGACAGTTTCAAAGACCCCTCATCTCCAGTGGGGATCAGTCGGAGCACGTAGGAATGCCGACCACTACATAAGCCGCTGGCGGAGAAAGCTCGAAGAGCTTCCCTTCATTCGCTTCGCGGGAGTCGCACACAGCACATAGCTGGAAGTCAGAGGGCCCGTACTACCTGCCTAACCCTTCGGTCCGAGGGACCGTAGAACGGAAAGCGCCTTCTAAACAACTCGGCAGAAGGGAAGGGGCCTATGTATTTGCATGACCCCTGCGGATTTGACCCTACCTACACCCGGAGCCAATCCCCTAGCGGTCCTGCCACCACGCCGCAGAACAGGAGCTCGTGTGGAACCTTGGATTTCTGGCGTAACAGCGGTGGAAGGTATAAAAATATTACGGCCGCATAACCGGGCCTACGCTAAGGTCGGCCAAAATATGGACACCCGAAGGGCCCGGCGCGCACAATCCTATCCTATCTGAGCCCGTCATTGCATGCACTTCGGACAGCCGTCCGTAGCATCATAAAGAGCACCTCCCTTTCGAGGTACCCAAATGGAACGGTCTTTATTTGTGTTGTTGGTTGGTCTTTCTCAACGTGGTCTATAGCACGAAAAACCATTCTTTACAAGATAGGGCCGTTCACATGAAAGAAAAGCTAAAATCCATTCTTCATGGTCGGGCGCATTTCTCCAAATCCTCCAGGATCACAAGTGGAACGCTAAGCAAGGGTGGGGAGGCTGCGAGCTCCGCGTCGAACAGAAAGAAGCAAGCAGGGGGTGTTGCCGTAGCGCGCCCCGGAGAGCAAGCGTAGGCAACCAAACAAAAAAAGGCTACAAAAGTAGCTAGCTAGCGTTTTTAAGCTGGCTGGCTGCCTTTTCTAGCGCGCGTACTCTTCTGTGGAGTCGCACGGAACGAGCCTTGTCTTCCCTCCAACGACTAGCTCCCTTTTCTTGTTCCGGTCACCCTTCTCTTGCCGTGGAAGGACTTTTGCCTGTGGTCCAACCCGTGGGCGGAGTCGCCCTCATCCCCTCATTGCTCAGTGCTCCCTGCAGCTTCGCAGGGCTTTACCCGCGTGGACGCGGGCTTCTATAAGAGAATGAAAAGCTCTCTCTTTACAATTACAATAAAACGCGAACTGCGCGGAGCCCACCCTTTTTCGTTTTCTGCCGCCACTGGGTGTGGGTGGCCGCTGGGGAAGCACAGCCCGGCCGCCTCTCGGGAAAGGAGGGGTGGGGGATGGGCCTACCTATCCCGAGGGAGCAGTTGAGAGGTTCCATATGCCGAGCCGAAGGGCAGAACTTCAGTGCGTGATCGTAGTATGTCACCTCGTCTCGTCCTCGCAGCATCGAAGAGTACCTATGCACTATGTTCCGGTTCACTGATAAGGAAGATAGAGTTGGGGTGGGGGTCTACGATGTGATACTATAGTATGCCCCGGGGAGAAAGATGCGCAACTCAAAACGGAAGCAGGAAGCGTGTTGTAAAAAATATCGGAGGTTACCAGATCTCTGAGACTACCATTGATCCGACAGAGCGGAACAACCAGAAAAAGAAGTGGAGTTAGAAAGCCGTATGATAGGTGGTAACTATCTTGTACGGTTCGGGGGGTAAGCGGCGTACTCCGGGGGAATATTAGGCTCTATCGAACATACCGGGAATTGGAGGTAGCATTTTACTTATGTTAAGTCATGGACTGGTTTCTTCAGCCCTTTTTCTATGTGTTGGTGTTCTATATGACCGACATAAGACTCGACTTGTTAGATATTATGGAGGTTTAGTGAGCACCATGCCGAATTTCTCTACCATTTTCTTCTTTTTCACTTTAGCCAATATGAGTTTACCCGGCACTAGCAGCTTTATCGGGGAATTTCTAATCTTAGTAGGAGCTTTCCAAAGAAATAGCTTAGTAGCCACATTAGCAGCGCTTGGGATGATTTTAGGCGCGGCGTATTCCCTTTGGCTATATAATCGTGTGGTTTCTGGAAATTTAAAACCCGATTTCCTCTATAAATTCTCCGATCTAAATGGCAGAGAAGTTTCCATATTTCTACCTTTTCTTGTTGGAGGGGCGACCGTCCGTTGAACTACCAAAAAAGGGTAAACCAATGTGATCATAACATTGTAGGTGCTTGCGATGGGACGGATGCGACTTCCCTCATAAGTAAAGTAATGGGTGGCATAGCCCG